TCGGAGAAAGACGATCAAACAATTCCCAATCATGGTCCTTGCGGATCGGATCATCCGTATAGGATAAAAAAAGAAACTCCAGATATTTGCTATCTTTCTCTTTGAATGAGATCTCAATTCCAGCTACGGTTTCATTAGATATCTGACAACTAGAATCCCTCTTTTTTCCGATCCGGTTCCTCCACCACCGCGAACCCCGGTTAGATTCAGGCATGATACGCTTTTTCTTTCTTGGGAGAACCCAAGTACTCTCTTGCGGATCCATGAAACAACTCTCAGAAATCTTTTTCCTTTTTGGAAGATACAGGAGCGAAACAATCAACCTATTTCTATTGGAAGACCAAAAAGATTCTTCCAATGTCTCCTTTCTGGGTCCAATGGAATTCATAGGTATAGGAAGAAGCCCCATCAAATAGAGATTCTTTCTTTCAACCATCTTTCGATTGTTAATACGAGATATAAGGACCACTACTACAAGCAGTACTACACCTTTGATCGTGAAATATCGATTGCTTGTTGCACCCTGTGAATCACGTGAAAGTAGGATACTCCAAATTCGGGGGTCAAAGAGTTTCATAAAACGTTCTTGGTGGAAAAAAATGTGAGTGAAAGATCCCACTGAATCGAATTTGATCCATGAATCTAAGAAATAGTGAGAATTCTTGATCTCTCTCAATATCTCTCTCAATTCGAATATCCAGGATTTGAATTGATGTCGTTTCATTGATTGCTCCTAAAGATTTCATTTCAATTGGAATTTGGTTATTCACGATGTACGATGATCCCTGTTAAGCATCCATGGCTGAATGGTTAAAGCGCCCAACTCATAATTGGCAAATTCGTAGGTTCAATTCCTGCTGGATGCACGCCAATGGGAACATTCAATAAGTCTATTGGAATTGGCTCTGTATCAATGGAATCTCATCATCCATACATAGCGAATTGGTATGGTATATTCATACCATAACATATGAACAGTAAGAACTATAATTCTTATCGATACTGGAACTCATAGGGAAGAAAATGGATTTATGGATGGAATCAAATATGCAGTATTTACAGAAAAAAGTATTCGGTTATTGGGGAACAATCAATATACTTCTAATGTCGAATCAGGATCAACTAGGACAGAAATAAAGCATTGGGTCGAACTCTTCTTTGGTGTCAAGGTAATAGCTATGAATAGTCATCGACTCCCGGGAAAGGGTAGAAGGATGGGACATACAATGCATTACAGACGTATGATCATTACGCTTCAACCGGGTTATTCTATCCCACCTCTTATAGAGAAAAGAACTTAAAGCAAAAGACTTAATAACACGGCAATACATTTATACAAAACTTCTACCCCGAGCACACGCAATGGAGCCGTAGACAGTCAAGTGAAATCCAATCCGCGAAATAATTTGATCTATGGACAGCATCGTTGTGGTAAAGGTCGTAATGCCAGAGGGATCATTACCGCAGGGCATAGAGGGGGAGGTCATAAGCGTCTATACCGTAAAATCGACTTTCGACGGAATGAAAAAGAGATATCTGGTAGAATCGTAACCATAGAATATGACCCTAATCGAAATGCATACATTTGTCTCATACACTATGGGGATGGTGAGAAGAGATATATTTTACATCCCAGAGGGGCTATAATTGGAGATACCATTGTTTCTGGTACAGAAGTTCCTATATCAATGGGAAATGCCCTACCTTTGAGTGCGGTTTGAACTATTGATTTACGTAATTGGAAGTAACCAATTAGGTTTACGACGAAACCTAGGAATCGATCACTGATCCAATCGGAGTACCTCTACGGGATAGACCTCAACAGAAAACTGTTGAGTAACGGCAGCAAGTGATTGAGTTCAGTAGTTCCTCATAGAAAATTATTGACTCTAGAGATATGGTAATATGGAGAAGACAAAATTGTTTGAAGTGCGCACAGAACCGGAAGCGCCCCTTGTTTCAAAGAGAGGAGGACGGGTTATTCACATTTAATTTGATGGTCAGAGGCGAATTGAAAGCTAAGCAGTGGTAATTAGAAAGACCCCCGGGGAAAAATAGAGATGTCTCCTACGTTACCCGTAATATGTGGAAGTATCGACGTAATTTCATAGAGTCATCCGGTCTGAATGCTACATGAAGAACATAAGCCAGATGACGGAACGGGGAGACCTAGGATGTAGAAGATCATAACATGAGTGATTCGGCAGATTTGGATTCCTATATATCCACTCATGTGGTACTTCATCATACGATTCATATAAGATCCATCTGTCTAGATATCATCATATACATCTAGAAAGCCGTATGCTTTGGAAGAAGCTTGTACGGTTTGGGAAGGGGTTTTGATTGAGAAAAAAGAAGAATCTACTTCAACCGATATGCCCTTAGGCACGGCCATACATAACATAGAAATCACACTTGGAAAGGGTGGACAATTAGCTAGAGCAGCAGGCGCTGTAGCGAAACTGATTGCAAAAGAGGGTAAATCGGCCACATTAAG